CGGATCCTATAAGTACATCGATCATCTCTCCTTTTTCTGTCAACGGAAGCAAAATTTCATTCCCAAGGGGGTTCTTTTTTCTTTCCTTTATCATTTCGCGTTTCTCATCAAACAAATAGGGGAATTTTCGGTACTTCAACTAGTACCGATTGGTAGTAGAAAGACATATGTAGATTAGTACAATTATGGGGAGCATTATAGTCAGTATTCCAAGAGATACTGAGTCTGCTTTTTCGATGGAATAGAGGACTATATGTTTCTCGGGCGCACATACAAAAATGGAATTCCTTTCTTGTACAATACAAAATGAATTTAAGATAATTCCCCCGATAGAATACCTTTCCAGCTTAAACAATCTCCCCTTCTGGCTCCGGTTTTTTTTGTTTGTGTAACCTCAATTACTAATGTGAAGTTGAAAAATCTATTTCAAATGGCACACCGAACTTTTGATATATGTGTCCCAGTACTAATAACCTACGAGGAGAGGGTACAAAAAAGAAAGATAAAGATCAATTAAAGATCCTACCCTATTAGCAACAGAATGAATCAAATTTTTCCTTCCTATATTTTCTATTTTTTTTAGGGGCCCATCAAAGAAAGAACAAACCCTAAACTAAAAAAAAAAAACATTTAAATTGAATTTAATAGAATATTACATCTTTTATTCCCGGACTCATCTTTATCACACTGCTTTGTCTTCCAAGCAAATTAGATCATTAAAAAAACGGAGTTTATAACGTAACTCCTTTCTTTTTCCGCTTTTCTTCTATTGGTTGTTGGGCGTTTGTGACTAATGGAAACGGACGGGTGGTCAGATAAGATAATACTTCATCCGATGATTGTACAAGGAAGACGTAAGGTAGGTTATAGATAAAGAAAGAACAGAAAAGAATGATAAAGAAAGTAATTTTTGATCGGGCCAGGAATCCAATTTTGGATTCGGTATGGATAAAAGATCTTCCTATGTTATACTATTCAATTCGCGACGACGAATTGATTTGATAGCTCACATATTGTTATTCATGATATTGATCCGATTCAAGATCATTGAGAGGTAATTCATTCATTGAATTTACAGGCGAAAGATTTATCATCTCTATGGGATTAAATCCCGAGTTATTGTGAAGTAAAAAAAAACGATGAGATTATGGAAGTAAATATTCTTGCATTTATTGCTACTGCACTGTTCATTCTAGTTCCTACTGCCTTTCTGCTTATCATTTACGTAAAAACAATAAGTCAAAATCAAAATAAAAAGGATTAATTAATTTGAATGAAACTTGACTTCTGAGTTCTTATCAACGGTTGAAGAAATAAAATGAAAAGGATTCCAATTTCGCGTCTTAAATGAACTGAGCGGGCTATAATCGACAGTATTCTATGAGATCCGATAGTATGGTAAGAAAGAAAGATATAAATCTTTCTTTCTTACCATACTATCTATTAGTGTTATTGTAGTGTATAAAGTTGTACTTTATAATAAAGACAGAGGCTTAGTGTCGATCAATCTACACAATTTTCTTCATATATGTAGATATCAATTCCATATATGGAATTGACATAGAACCAATTCTATTTCTTTGATACATCTATTTGTTCCGATCAATCTGAAATAATTGTCTTGTCTTACTTTATAGTTCTAATTTCTAGATTTCTTATTATTTAGAATCTGAATCTCGGGATCTATCAAAAGAATCAAATCAATGAAGGAACAATGATTATGGGCATTATAGTAATAAAATAAAAATCAAGTAGTAATCTTTTTTCTAGCATTCCGAATAAATAATTGATTGATCCATTGACACGAGTTCTATGGGTACTTCTTCGGATTTCGAAAAGGAATAAATAGTAAACCTCACAGATTATTAACGCTTGAACCCTGATATGAAAGCAGTCGATAAAGTAGAAATTCCATTTTGAAAATAATAAAACAAGTGGTAAGTGCACAATATGTGACTCGCCCAAAGCAAGATCTTATTATGCATAGTATCTCGTTAGACAACCACTATGTCTATATATATTTTTTTCTCATAGAAAGTGTGTATACACTTAACAATTTTTTTCTTCAAAACGCGTTGCAGAACGATCTATAAAACAATTGATACGGTTTGATTCCTCAATTAATTTTATTCCTCAATTAATTAGTACCTCTAGAGTCCACTTCTTCCCCATACTACTAGTGAAAGGGAAAATGTAAAGACTACCATTAAAGCAGCCCAAGCGAGACTTACTATATCCATGTGAATTATGTCCCCTATCTCTATGAAGGAATTATTCCATTATTGCTCATTAATAATAGTGGAATCAGCGGCGCAGAGTCAAAAAGGGATTCTGACCGAACACTATTGATGAACCAATCCAATAAATCCACTTCTACTAAATTCCTATACGACTTCTAATCGGGAAAGACTAAACACCAGTAAAATACGCAATGACATCTCAAGGGAATGTTACTAATGGAACATGTAGTAATAATAAGGCCTATTCTTTTTGTCTTTTT